CGTGTGATACATGTTCCTTCTATTTCTCCAAGTAAGGCCCTTCGCATGGCAATACCGATGGTATCAGCTTGACCTTTCATAAGTGGTGACAGAATGAAACGACCATAATAAAGACGCTTACTGTCTACTCTTGATTCAACACACTTCCACTGTAGTGTTCGAGTGGATCCTGCTACTTCCTCTCGAACCATACTATACTAGTATTATTATTTGATCATTTATTTCTCTTGAAATCGGTTTAATTCTTATTTCTACACACGTCTTTTTTTAGGAGGTCGACATCCATTATGTGGCATAGGTGTTACATCACGTACGAAGCTTAATAATATACCACTTCTACGAATGGCTCGTAATGCTGCATCTCTTCCGAGACCAGGACCCTTTATCATAACTTCTGCTCGTTGCATACCCTGATCAACCACTGTACGAATAGCATTTACCGCTGTGGCTTGAGCAGCATAAGGTGTTCCTCTTCTTGTGCCTTTGAATCCAGAAGTACCGGCGGAGGCCCAAGAAACTACCCGACCTCGTACATCTGTAACAGTTATAATGGTATTGTTGAAACTCGCTTGAACATGAATAACGCCTTTTGGTATTCTACGTCCATTCTTACGTGAACCAATACGCCCATCCCTACGTGAACCAATTCTTGGTATAGCTTTTGTCATATTTTATCATCTCATATTTATGAGTCAGAAATATACAAAAAGAAAAGATACGGAGATATCCATTTCATGTTAAAACGGATCCTTTACCTTATTTTTACATATTTTATTTTAAAATTTTGGAAAGTAAAGTTCTTTTTTAGAAGAATTACCCTTGTCTCTGTTTATGTTTCGGATTGGAACAAATCACTATAATTCGTCCACGCCTGCGAATCAGTCGACATTTTTCACAAATTTTACGAACGGAAGCCCTTATTTTCATATTTTTTATTCCTTACCTTAATTCTGAATCCACTTCTTGGAAGAGAATAAGTCTCTTGAATTTTTTTTGAACTTCGAATTGTATACCCATGGTTAAAAAAATAACCTAATCGTTCGAATCTTTGTTGCGAAGTCGATAAATTATACGTCCCCTGGTTGAATCATAACGACTTACTTCAATTTTTACTCTATCTCCCGGTAGTATCCGTATAAAACTGCGGCGGATCCTCCCTGAAACATATCCTAGAATTAGATCTTCATTATCTAAACGGACCCGGAACATACCGTTGGGAAGTGATTCAGTAATTAAACCCTCATGAATCAATTTTTGTTCTTTCATTCCAGGTAACCTCCTTGAAGTATCAACTAATGGAGGAAGAGTTATATAACTCACTTTTCCTCTCTATTTTACAAATAGGAAGTTAGAGATCAAATTCGGATACCAGAGGTGGAAGATTACCATATATAACACAAAATTTCTCCTCCAATTCTTTCTAGTCGAGCTTCTCGATCTGTTATTATACCTCGAGAAGTAGAAAGAATTACAATTCCCATTCCACCTAAAATCTTAGGAATTCGTTGATAGTTGGAATAAATTCGTAAGCCGGGCCGGCTGATACGCTTTAAAATGGTTCTAGTTTTATATATTCCTTTTCTGGTTTTTCTATGTCGCAGAGTTGAAACCAAGAAATATTTGTTACTCTCCTGATGTTTCCGAACGTTTTCAATAAAACCTTCTCGTAGAAGTATTTTAACAATGTTTTCGGTGATATTTGTAGATGCTATTCGAACCCTTCCTTTTTTATCCGTGTCAGCATTTCTTATAGAAGTTATTAGATCGGCAATAGTGTCCCTACCCATGGCGAACTAGAATTATAGGTTCCTCCAAATTTTGATATAATCAACATGTTTCCTTTTTTTTTTCTTTTTTTTTTTTTTTCTAAAGTATATACGTGAGACACAATCTACTAATTTGATATATTTCAGATACCCTACTATATCATAGTTTCATCTACTACTATTTATAATACTTCGGGAGCTAATGAAACTATTTTAGTAAAATTTAACTGTCTCAATTCTCGAGCGATCGCACCAAAAACTCGAGTTCCTTTTGGATTTCCTTCTTGATCAATGACAACTGCAGCATTGTCGTCATATCGTATTATCATACCGTTTTCACGTTTGAGTTCTTTACATGTACGTACAATTACAGCTCTAATTACTTCTGATCTTTCTAGAGGCATATTGGGAACTGCTTCTTTGATTACAGCAACAATAACATCACCAATATGAGCATATCGGTGATTACCAGCTCCTATGATTCGAATACACATCAATTTTCGAGCTCCGCTGTTATCCGCTACATTCAAAAGGGTCTGAGGTTGAATCATATCATTTTTATTTCAATCTGTTATTTCAATGCAAAAGTATGAAAGAAAAAAAAGAAATATTGTCCGTCCAGAAATAAATAAACCTGCGGTTGTTTTTTCATCCCCAATACCCCTTTTTGTTTAGTTCTGCATCTCTATCCTGAAATAAGAAATTGAGTTCGTATAGGCATTTTGCGCGCAGCTATTGAGATAGCTGCTCTAGCTACAGTTTCTGATACTCCACCCATTTCATAAAGTATTCGACCCCGTTTAACAACGGATACCCAATATTCAGGGGATCCCTTCCCCGAACCCATACGTGTTTCCGCGGGTCTTACTGTAACAGGTTTGTCGGGAAATATACGTACCCATATTTTTCCACCACGACGCACATATCGTGTCATTGCTCTTCGCCCTGCTTCTATTTGTCTAGCTGTAATCCAAGCAGGTTCAAGTGCCTGAAGAGCGTATCTGCCGAAACAAATATGATTGCCTCGACAAGATATTCCTTTCATTCTTCCTCTATGCTGTTTACGAAATCTGGTTCTTTTGGGGTTATAGTCGATGGTTGTTTCTTAATTCCATCTCTACTGCAGAACCGGACATGAGAGTTTCTTCTCATCCAGCTCCTCGCGAATGAAAGGATTCTAATTCAATAATATTATAGATACACATTAATAGATACACATTAATAGGTACACATTAATAGATAATACACCAAGTAATGGCTTTTATTGATATTTAATTTCTTACATAAGAAGGAAGATGTAGATACAAGATATACAATACAGCTAGACGTGTGTGTACATTTATGTATCTTTATAGATAATGTAATGTTTTTCTTTTTTATTTTTATAACATAACGAATCCTTTCCTTATTTTTTTTTTACCTCTATCGAATTACGACAAAAGATTGTAATCCAATAAATATAGGTTTCGCGGGCGAATATTTACTCTTTCCTGTTTCATTCGAAGGTTCAATTCATAACCTCTCAGAATAAATCAATTTTTTCTTGGTCCGTTCCGCCATCCCACCCAATGAATTATTAGGATTCGTTTTCAATAGAAGCCTATGCAGTCACAGGTTCTGTCGTTCCCATAGCTTCTCCATTAATGGTTAGGTCCGAACTTTGCAATGGAGCTTCCAACAAAATTCGTTCCCAAGTCAATTTCCTCAGTTTTTATTAACCTGAAGGCTCTTTATTATTTTATTCTATTTAAAATTATTTCATTTTTAAATTCTTATATTTATAATTATCTTATCAGTATTGATTATCAGTATTGATGCTTTATCACACTGCCTTTTATGACGTGATTCATAGACCATACATATTGGAATCATATATCATTGATATTTTTGTTCTTTCTTTCTATCATCCTTCCATTTATCCACATCCCTTTATTTTTTTTTTTGCTTTACAACCCATAATCAGATCTATTTTTTGTTGAAAGAATTTCAGTTGCTACAACCATATGATAGATCCACTCATTCATATAGTGACTGTTTCTTGGGATCTCGACAATACGAAGCAATAAGTTGGTTATTAGTTTATTTTATATAATTACAAAGTTTATAGCAGGGGTCAGTTTATTTTTTTTTTTAATCCCAACTTGAAACTATAAAGAAAAAACTAACGAGTCACACACTAAGCATAGCAATTATACCAAATGATCAATCGAATTTTTATTTAACCTTATAGAATTAGAATTGTTCATTTTTTGATTTTTAACGAAAAAAGAATGAAAGAGTTTGTCATTTTTTGTTTTATCACTGGACAGAATGGGAAGACAAGGTTGATTATTCCTCGTCTACAAATATCCAAATTTTTATACCTAATACTCCATAAATAGTTCGAATTGTATAGGAACAATGATCAATTTTAGCGCGAATTGTTTGTAGGGGAACTCTACCCTCTCTGATCCATTCAACACGTGCAATTTCTTTTCCGTCGATACGGCCTGCTATTTGCACTTGAATTCCTTTTGTATCCGTTTGTTCAGTTAATTCAATAGCTTTTTTCATTGCTTTTCGAAACGAAACTCTATTTTTTAATTGTAAAGCTATATATTCTGCAAGAATATTAGGTTGTCCATAAGGTTTTTCAACTCTTGTGATAGCAATGTTGAGTCTCCGGTTTACAGAATTAAACTCCTTTTGTACATTCATCTGTAATTCTTCGATTCCTCGTGTTTGCCCCTCTATTAATAAATTTGGGAATCCAATATAGATTATGACTTGGATCAAATCGATTTTTTTTTGAATTGTTATACGTGCAATTCCTTCGAAACCTGAGGATATTTTCCTATTTTTTTGTACATAGTTCTTGATACAATTCCGTATTTTTGCATCTTCCTGTAGGCCCCCGGAATAATTTTTTGGTTGTGCGAACCAAAAGGAATGATGACTTTGAGTTGTACCAAGTCTGAAACCAAGTGGATTTATTTTTTGTCCCATATTTTTCTATTCTATTTTATTTTTCATCCATATTTTTTTATTTTATATGAATCTAAATCTTAGATTGATCTAAAAATGATTTAGATTTATCTTTTAATACAATTGTTATATGACATGTCGGTCTTTTTATCAGATAACTACGTCCTCGAGCCCGCGGTCTTAACTTTTTCACAATAGTACTCCTATTGGCTTCGGCTTTACTAATGAATGAATCAGCTTCCTTCAAACCCATATTATGATTAGCATTTG